GTATTCTACGTGCACTTTTCCGTGCACTACTGCGCCCACTCCTACGTGAACCAACTTTTGGTATAGGTTTTGCCATATTTTATCATTTCATAAAGATAAGTCAGAGATATATGGATATATCCATTTCATGTCAAAAGAGATCTTCTATTTTTATTTGTTTATCGCTTTCTTTAAGATTAGTTTCTTTTCTTTAAGGAGTTCTTTTTAGAATAGAAAGATTATCCTTGTCTTTGTTTATGTCTCGGGTTAAAACAAATTACGATAATTCGTCCCCTCCTACGGATTAGTCGACATTTTTCACAAATTTTACGAACGGAAGCCCTTATTTTCATAGTTGTTATTCCTTAAATTTTTCCGAATCCACTTATTGGAAGAAAATAAGTTTCTTGAAATTTTTGAACCTTGAATTGGATCCCCCCCGAAAGGAATCTTGAAGTTGAAAAAACTACCTAACCGTTCGAATCCTTGTTGCGGAGTCTATAAGTTATACGCCCCCTGGTTGAATCATAAGCACTTACTTCACTTTTGTTGACTCTATCCCACGTTGGTATACGTATCAAACTCTCCTGAAACATAACCTAGAATCAGATCTTCATTATCTAAAGGAATCCGGAGTGGGAGTGATTCACTAATTAAACCTCCATGAATCCATTTTTTGTTCTTTTATTCCAGGTAAAACTTCCTTAACGTATCAACTACGGTAGGGCAGGAGGAGTTCTATTAGGCAACCCGTGCTTTTTTCTTTTTTTTTTCACAAATGGAAAGTTTCGGATACAATTCGTATATCGGCCACATTACCATATATAACACAAAATTTCTCCACCGATTCCTTCTAGTCGAGCCTCCCGGTCTGTCATTATACCCCGAGAAGTAGAAAGAATTACAATCCCCATCCCGCCTAAAATTCTAGGAATTTGTTGATAGTTAGAATAGATTCGTAGACCCGGTCGACTGATCCGTCGTAAATTTAAAATAGTTCTATGTGGTCCTTTCCTATTCCTTCTATGTCGTAGGGTTAAAACCAAAAAATATTTGTTGCGTTCCCGATGTTTCCTTACGTTATCGATAAAACCTTCTCGTAAAAGTATTTTTACAATGTTTTCAGTGATGTTAGTAGATCCTATTCGAATCGTTCCTTTTCTATTCATGTCAGCATTTCGTATAGAGGTTATTATGTCAGCAATAGTGTCCTTACCCATTGTAAACTAAAATTATTGTTGCTCCCGAATTTTGATATAACCAACGTGTTCTTTTTTTTTACTTAGTAAAGGTATATACGTGAGACACAATCTACTAATTAATCTATGTCATTTAAATACTCTAATTTAAATACTATAACTATATTGGGGTCTCGTCTTATAATACCTCAGGAGCTAATGAAACTATTTTAGTGAAATTTAACTGTCTCAATTCCCGGGCGATCGCACCAAAAATTCGAGTTCCTTTTGGATTTCCTTCTTGATCAATGACAACTGCAGCATTGTCATCATATCGTATTATCATCCCGTTCTCACGTTTGAGTTCTTTACAAGTACGTACAATTACAGCTCTGATCACTTCTGATCTTTCTAGAGGTGTATTTGGTACTGCTTCCTTGATCACAGCAACAATAACGTCACCAATATGAGCATATCGGCGATTACTAGCTCCTATGACTCGAATACACATCAATTCTCGGGCCCCGCTGTTATCTGCTACATTCAAATAGGTCTGAGGTTGAATCATTTTTTAAATCTCTTCTTTCAATGTAACAAAGGACGAAGAAAAAAAGAAATATTGTTTGTCAAAAAAAAGGAAACCTGCAATTTTTTTTTATTCCCAAGACAAGACTTCTTTCCTTTGGTTCTATATTCCTATCCTGAAATAATGAATTGAGTTTTTATAGGCATTTTGGACGCCGCTATTAAAATAGCCTTTCTGGCTATATTTTCGGCTACTCCGCTCATTTCATAAAGTATTCTGCCCGGTTTAACGACAGCTACCCAATACTCGGGAGATCCTTTCCCCGAACCCATACGTGTTTCTGTAGGTCTTACCGTAACTGGTTTATCTGGAAATATACGTACCCATATTTTTCCACCACGGCGTACATTTCGTGTCATTGCGCGGCGCCCCGCTTCTATTTGTCTAGATGTAATCCAAGCGGGTTCAAGTGCTTGAAGAGCATATCTACCGAAACAAATGCGATTACCTCGATAAGATATTCCTTTCATTCTTCCTCTATGTTGTTTACGAAATCTGGTTCTTTTTGGGTTATAGTTGATGGTTGTTTATGAATTCCATCTCTACTACAGAACTGGACATGAGAGTTTCTTCTCATCCAGCTCCTCGCGAAAAAAAAATGACTAAAAAAATATTTTATTCTTAAGATATACAGGTAGTTAATGAATAATAGATTGAATCTTGGGATTCTTTGCTTTGAGATTTTATCCGATCTATTAGAAATTTGTATATCTTGTTTGTATATATATTGGATATATATATGGATATATATAAGGAA